AATATTCTCAGAACTCTTCGTTGATCCGACATGCTATTTTTTCCATTCATTCCCTTTCAGGATCAGTCGTGGTCTTCCAAACTTTACCGATGGTATGGACGAATCCCTCGCTTCATCCAAATGTGTAAAAGATCCTAGCCGCACTTAAAAGCCGAGTACTCTACCGTTGAGTTAGCAACCCAAATATAAAAAGTTTATGAAAATACAATCAAAAAAAAAAGATAGATAAATGTCAAAATTTATAGACCACCTCTTCGTTCTTATGTTATCGACTTTTAAATCAAAACCCCTATTCTTATTATATCAAAGAGAATTCAAGGAATCCCATCATTTGAATAATATAAGGTAAAAATCAAACCGCTCGGACAAAAACAAATTTATCGACTTATCACGATGAATTATATTTGTTCGATACACTGTTGTCAATATAAATGTTGAGAAAATAATACAACGGAAAAACAAAATAAATATAAATGGAATTTTTTTAAATACTATTAAAAAAGGGCTTGTGTTGGATTGGCACTACATAGCTTAAAAAAGTTTAGATTTTAGATAGAGGAATAAAAAAAAATACCAAGTAGAAAAAAATATCAGATTGAATCAATAATAAGTAACTAGAATAAAAAAGGGAGGATTCCTTGGTTATTACTTATTATATTCAACGAAAACCGACCAATTGAAGGAACTCCCAGAATTTTATATTTCTAGGATCAAGCAACTCGAGTTTTGTCGTTCTAGAACATGAGATTTTATAGAAGCAATGAAAAATAGATATGAGTAGAATCCAAAAAAGGAAAAAAGTATATATATAAATACAAAAATTTATATAAGAATTACTATCCCTTGCTATTTCTTTATTTCATTAATTCAATTTTGTTTGATTAGGACCAAGTTACTTAAAAACCTCTGCCTTTTTTAAAAGATACCGAACAGTTCCTGTGGGCTGAGCGCCCTTTTCAAGGAAATATAGAATAGCAGGAACGTTTAAATAACTTTGATTCTTTATCGGATCATAAAAACCTACGTTCCGAAGATCTCTTCCTTCTCTTCGGGATCGAACATCAATTGCAACGATTCGATAGACGGCTCATTGGGATAGATCTAAGTAAATGAACAAGACCCCCCCTAGAAACGTATAGGAAGTTTTCTCCTCGTACGGCTCGAGAAAAAATGATTTGGAGTTTTGTATACGTATAGAATTCTAATTTCTGGCAAAGGAGTTGATAAAATAAATTAGAATGGGATTTAACTCATTTTTTTCTTCCTCCTTCCTGAAAAAATAAAAATCATTTGTACCCATAACTCAAGTTGGATAATTCTCAAAGAGCTTAAAAGAAAAAAATCTTTAGGCAATTTATTTCATTTTTTGAATGGTCTTTAACCCCCTCTTGCTTGTCTCATTTAATCTTTATTATTATTATTATCCAGTTATTGAGACAATTGAAAAAACGGTGTTTCCTTGTTCTGGGATCCTTTTTTTGTTTTAAATCAGTGGGTTTAGACATTACTTCGGTGCTTCTTAATCCTTACAAAATGGCAGCAACATACCCCTTTTGTGATTTCTTTCTATCAAAGAATCATATAAACGCTCGATTCCCGCGTGATACACTTTGAATCGAAAGACTTTTCTCAATTTCAACAAATTTTGCTTTTTAATTAAAAACTTGACTGAATCGGATCCTTTCAATTTCTATATTGATATATATGATATACTTACAAAGTTGTTCCAATTTATTGATTGGTATTAACCCTAGATTCTTGCCCCCTGAAAGATGAATCCATACTTTCTACCCGAGCTCCATCATGTACTATATTCATTACAACCTAACAAAAAAGGATTCTAGTGAAAACAGAACAGATGTCGGGTCAAGAGCACCTTCATTCATAGAAAAGATGGCGGATGTAAGAATAAAAATCCACAACGGATCGTGTCCTTCAAGTCGCACGTTGCTTTCTACCACAGCGTTTCAAACGAAGTTTTACCATAACAAAAAATTCCTCTAATTTGGAACCCATATGGAATTGATTCAATTATGGAATCATGAATAGTCATTGGTTCCGTCGATACATAAACATATTAATCTATACCCTTTTTTCTTCTATACAAATTCTTCTATACAAAGATGGCAAAAATTTTTTTGAAGCAATCTTAGCAAGATCCCACCTATTATTGTATGTTATTGTATGAATGCAACACTTTAACTTTACTTTTTATTAAAAAAATTAAAATATCTGTTTCTTTTCGAATTGAATCATCAACGATTTAAAGCAGATAAATGGATTGACAAAAAAAACCCCATTTTATTTTTTTGTGTGAGATAGATAAAAAAGACCGATCGAAGAGAATATTTAAGTACTTGTTCTTTCGATTCGAATTTTATTAATAAGATAAGATGAACGAATTAGGGGTTTTTCGTACCTATGAGATAGACTGAACTACAGTCTTTATTATGGATCCGTTACATATGTAACTTGATTCGTTATTAATGAGATTCGGACA